TCTTTTTGTATAGAATAAACAAACCTCTTTTATTTTCTTTTGAAATATCTCATATGATGCATATGCTGAAACTAATGTTTAGAAAATTAATAGGTAAAAATCAAAAATTTTTGATTTCAAATTATCCTGAAGAAACAACAAAAGAAAGGGATAAAAAAGAGAAGGATAAAGAAAAGAAGGATAAAAGAGAGGAAGAAGCACGGGTCAAAAGAGTGAAAGTTTGGGATAGCGTTACCTTTTCGCAACTAACAAGAGGATGTTTGTTAGTAACCAAATCGATTCTTCGAAAATATATAATCTTACCTTTATTGATAATAGCTAAAAATATTATTCGTATACTTTTATTTCAATCTCCAGAATGGTCGGAGGATTTTAGAGATTTGAATAGAGAAATACATATTAAATGCACCTTTAATGGAATTCCATTACCAGAAAAAGAATTTCCGAGAAACTGGTTAATGGAAGGTATTCAAATAAAAATCCTATTTCCTTTTCGTTTGAAACCTTGGCACAGATCTAAGTTACAATTCACTCAGAAGGATCAGGATCCAATGAAAGAGAAGAAAGGGCAAAAAAAGAATTTTGGCGGCTTCTTAACGGTTTTAGGCAAGACAACAGAAAGTCCTTTTGGTCCTCCTCGAAACGAAAAAGGACTTTATTCCTTTGATTTTAAACCCATTTTTAAGAAACTCGAAAAAAAAAGAAAAATGTTGAAAAAGAGGTGGTTTCTAGTTATAAGGGCTTTAAAACAACGAACAAAGTTTTTTACAAATGTCACAAAATCAAAAGAAAGGAAAAAAAAAGTTATCAAAAAAAGGTCCTTTTCCCTTTTAAAATTGAAAGCAAAACTAAAAGAACTAATGAGAATTTTTTTAGTATTTACCGGACTATATGAATTGAATGAAACTAAAAAAGATTTAATAACCAACAATCAGATAATTCATAAACCCTCTACTCAAATTAGACATATACCTATACCTATGGGTTGTACAAATTCTTCACTGCCCGAAAAACGAATGCAAGATTTGACCAATAGAACAAGTATAATCATAACTCAAATAAAAAAAATTACAAAAACAAAAAAAAAGAAAACTGTTTTTCTAATCTCAAAGACAAAAATGAATTCTAAAAAAAGAAGTTATGATCTGAAAAGATTAGAATCTAGAATAAAAAGAAGAAATTATGAATTTTTCTATAAATTCCAGTATTTTAAAAAAATTTGTATTGAAAAAAAAGCCATATATACTGTTCTATTTATCATTAATATTCTCAGGATGAATTCACAACTTTTTCTTGAATCAGTCAGAAACCTTATTCATAAAGACATCCAAGATAATGAAGAAAATCAAGATAAAATTATGAAATTGAAGAGAAATAAAAAAGGGATTAACTTTATTTCGAATATAAAAGAGACTGCTACTAATATGAAAAGACAGATTTTTGGTGACTTATCCTCTTTGTCACAAGCATATATATTTTATAAAATATCACAAACCCTACTTATTAACTTATATAAGTTAAGACCCACTCTTCGAGATGATGGAAAAGCTTTTTTTCTAAAAAAAAAAAGAAAGGATTTTTTTGAAGTACAAGGAATTTTTCATTCCGAATTAAGACATAAAAAAAACATTACTTTTATAACGAATCCATGGAAAAACTGGTTGTTAAGGACGGATCATTATCAAAAAGATTTCTCTCCGATAAGATGGTCTAGATTAATATCAAAAAAAAAGAGAAATCTTGTTAATCAACGATGTATGACTGAAAATAAGGGTTTAAATAAAAAGGATTCCTGTGAAAAGGAAAAAGACTTATTAATGAAGTACGAAAAACAAAAGAATTTTCAAGGGGAGTTATTACTAAAAAAAAAAATCAAAAAATACTCTCGATATGATCTTTTAGCGTATAAATCTATAAATTATGAAGATCCGAAGGACTCATCTATTTCTAGATTGTCATTAAAAACAAAAACTAAGCAAGGAATTTTCTATAATTTTACGATACCTAAACGCAAATTTATTCGTGGGTCAGAAGGGGTTTCTATTACTAACTGTCTGGAAGAAGACGAGACTCTGGAGATAGAACAAAATCGGGATAGAAAATATTTGGATTGGAAGATTTTCTATTTTTTTCTTAAAAAAAGAACCCAAATTGAATTTTGGATTGGTACTGGAACAAAAAAAAAAAAAAACCTTTTTGACTGGATGGAAATGAATGAAAGACTACTAAGCGATTCCATATGCAATTTGGAACTTTGGCTCTTCCCAAAAAATTTGATACTTTACAATGCATATAAGAAAAAACCTTGGACCATACCAATCAAATTACTTCTTTTCGATTTGACTAGAAATGACAATCTTAGTGAAAAATCTGAAGAACTAGTAGATTTTGGATCAGTTTGCTTAAACCAAGAAAAATATCTTGAAGACAATTTTGCAGAATCAGACATGAAAAAAAAAAACTACAAAGGTTCTATGGAAGCGGAGCTTTTTTTATTCCTACAAAGACCTTTATGTTTTCAATTAAAATGGAATACTTCTGTAAAAAAAAAATTAGTCAATACTATGAAAGTTTATTGTTTCCTGCTTAAATCAATAAATCCAAATGGAGCGACTCTATCCTCTATTCAAAGGGGAGAAATAGGTATCAATTTTCTGCTAATTGACAACGATTTGAGTCTTACAGAATTTCTAAAAAAGGGAATATTTATTATCGAACCAGTTCGCCTGGCTGTCAAAAATGGAGGACACTTTCTTCTCTATCAAACCTTAAAAAATTCATTGGTTCATAAGAATAAACAAAAAATGAATAAAAAAGAAGAAGAAAGAAACTATGCGGATACAAAGAATTGGGATAAGTCCACAGGAAACAAAAAGAAAAATTATTATGATTTGCTTATTTCTGAAAAGACTTTATCTCCTCGGCAATGCCGAGAGTTGAGAATTCTACTATCTTTTAATTCCTTTACTTCCAAGAATCAAAAAGATATTAAGATAAATAACGAATTTTTTAATGGAAATAACACCAAAACCCGTAGTAATATTTCGAATAAAACCAAAAAGATTTATCGAGATAACAAAAAATTAAAAAATAAAAATCAAGTAATTAAATTGAAACTCTTTCTTTGGCCCAATTTTCGATTAGAAGATTTAGCTTGTATGAATCGCTATTGGTTTGATACTAATAATGGGAGTCGTTTTAGTATGGTAAGAATACATCTGTATCCACGATTAAAAAACTTTTACTAATAAGTTTTTCCTCTATTCCAGAGCGTATTTGCTGCCTAAAGACAAAAAGATACACGCATGTCTAGTTTTTCATTCTATTCTGATATATCTTGTTAAATTAACAAAATATTTTTTCAATCTAATATTGGTATAATTATTACTGATCAATTAGTATTACTGATCACTCACTATATCAATATATATATATTATACTTTAAAAACTAATTAATATACTTTAAAAACTAATTAATATACTTTAAAAACTAATTAATATTTATCTATTATAATATATAATAGATAAATATTAATATAATCAAAATATTATACTATTTCAATTTAATTCAATTTCAAATTTAAGTAGGGGAAAAGATTTCATTTTATGGTTAAAAATTCATTCATCTCAGTTATTTCCCAAGAAGAAAAAAAAAAAAATGAGGGATCCACTGAATTTCAAGTATTCCGTTTTACCAATAAGATACGAAGACTTACTTCACATTTGGAATTGCATAGAAAAGACTTTTTATCCCAGAGGGGCTTACGGAAAATTATAGGAAAACGCCAACGACTGTTGGCTTATTTGTCAAAGACAAATGAAGTACGTTATAAACAATTAATTAATCAGTTGGATCTTCGGAAACCAAAAATGCGTTAAGTTGAAAAGTTAATTTTGAGTTCTTTTTTTTCTATTTATTCTATTTTTTAATTAGTAATAAATCTTCAATTTTGAATTTTGATAAATTTCTTTTCGTTTTCAATAAGTTAAGTTATGAAAGAATGAATCGAGGAAAAACCTATGAATATACCATCTACAAAACAAGACCTCATGATAGTCAATATGGGCCCGCACCACCCATCAATGCACGGTGTTCTTCGACTAATCGTTACTCTAGATGGCGAAAATGTTATTAACTGTGAACCCATATTAGGTTATTTACACAGAGGGATGGAAAAAATTGCAGAAAACCGAACAATTATACAATATCTACCCTATGTAACACGTTGGGATTATTTAGCTACAATGTTCACAGAAGCAATAACTGTAAACGGACCCGAACAACTGGGAAATATTCAAATACCTAAAAGAGCTAGCCATATAAGAGTAATTATGCTAGAGTTGAGTCGTATAGCTTCTCATCTGCTATGGCTTGGACCCTTTATGGCGGATATTGGAGCACAGACCCCTTTCTTCTATATTTTCAGAGAAAGAGAATTGGTATATGATCTATTCGAAACTGCGACAGGTATGAGAATGATGCATAATTTTTTTCGTATCGGAGGAGTAGCGGCTGATCTACCTCATGGATGGATAGATAAATGCTTGGATTTCTGCGAGTATTTTTTAACAAAGGCAGCTGAATATCAAAAACTTATTACGCGAAATCCTATTTTTTTAGAACGAGTTGAGGGAGTAGGTGTTATTGGTATAGAGGAAGCAATAAATTGGGGTTTATCCGGGCCAATGCTACGAGCTTCTGGAATGCAATGGGATCTTCGCAAAGTGGATCATTATGAATGTTACGACGAACTTGATTGGGAAGTCCCGTGGCAAAAGGAAGGGGATTCATTAGCTCGTTATTTAGTACGAATCAATGAAATGAGAGAATCCATAAAAATTATTCAACAGGCCGTGGAAGGAATTCCGGGAGGTCCGTATGAAAATTTAGAAATACGATGTTTTGATAGAGAAAGGGATATAGACTGGAATGATTTTGAATATAGATTCATTAGTAAAAAGACCTCTCCTACTTTTGAATTATCGAAACAAGAACTTTATGTAAGAATGGAAGCTCCAAAAGGGGAATTGGGAGTTTTTCTGATAGGAGACCAGAGTGGTTTTCCTTGGAGATGGAAAATCCGCCCCCCAGGGTTTCTCAATTTGCAAATTCTTCCTCAGTTAGTTAAAAGAATGAAATTGGCTGATATTATGACAATACTAGGTAGCATAGATATCATTATGGGGGAAGTTGATCGTTGAAATGATAATTGATACAACAGAAATACAAAATATACACTCTTTTTCCAGATTAGAATCTTTAAACGAAATTTTGAAGAGTATATGGATGCTGCTTCCGATTTTGACTCTTGTATTAGGAATAACAATAGGCGTGCTAGTAATTGTGTGGTTAGAAAGAGAAATAGCCGCAGGAGTACAACAACGTATTGGACCCGAATATGCCGGTCCTTTAGGAATTCTTCAAGCTCTCGCCGATGGGGTTAAACTGCTTTTTAAAGAAAATCTTCTTCCATCTCGAGGAGATACTAGTTTATTCAGTATTGGACCATCCATAGCAGTTATATCAATTCTACTAAGCTATTCAGTAATTCCTTTTGGCTATCACCTTGTTTTAGCTGATCTAAAGATTGGTGTTTTTTTATGGATTGCTATTTCAAGTATTGCCCCCATCGGACTTCTTATGTCAGGATACGCATCCAATAATAAATATTCTTTTTTAGGTGGTCTACGAGCTGCTGCTCAATCGCTTAGTTATGAAATACCATTAACTCTATGTGTGTTATCAATATCTCTACGTGTGAGTCGTTGAAACATAAACTTTTATCTACTACTTCTTTATAAGTATAAGAAACTGTGTAAATAATAAGCGAAATAACTTGGATGGAGCTGTTTATTTTCTTTTTTCGAGTTCTAGTTAGCGTTTAAGTTTATGAGCGAAATCAGATAGTTATATGAGTGAAAGAAAACAGCTTACAAATTCGCAGTAAATATAAATATTGAGTCTCATTATCCTAAGTACAAGAGGCAAGCGGAAAAAAGAAAAGCAGAAGAGAGCTTTTACCCCAGGATTGGGTGATTAGTCCTCCTGTCTTGAAGCGGGTTCATAATGATCAACCATATTGCTTTTTTACTATGTTTGGCGTGTATTACCAAATATGTATTACCATAATGGGGGATTGAGCAAAAACGCGTGGATGGTTAGGAACACCAAGATAGACAACGGATTAGTAATGGAGATTGTATCAAAATTATCCCAAAGGATATTTTTGCAAAAATAAAATAATAGTAAAATACAAAGTATGAAAAGAAAACTAATTGGGGCTTTAAATTGGTAGAAATAATCAGGTAGTACTTCCCACAATTCCGATCCAGAGTATGCTCCTATCCACAAATTAGAAAAATGACTATCAGAAACGAAATAACCCTTTACTTTGACCTTTTTACTTTATTTGTTTAAGCCCTTTTTTTCTTAGAAAAATAAACAAGGCTAGGAAAAAAATATCCCTAACACTCAAAAAAAGAAAATCACAATACAATAGAATAAAAAAGTAATTCTTTTTTTTGTAATCTAAAAAATAATAGGTTGAAATTTTGATTTATACAAATCTACTAAGGAGTATTTGATTGTAATATAAAGTTAGAAAAAAAGAAAATTATTATAAGGATGAGATCAATTCAGAAGTACTTTCTCCTTCTTTAAATTAGAATTTAAATTAGAATAATAACAGACAGAATTTCAGTGGTCTAATTGAGGGCGTTTGGATCCTATCTATTCTACAAACTAAGAACTCATATGACAAATATATCAAAATAAAGAGAATAGGCTTCGGCCCTTAGATATTTATTTATGACCCTCGAGGAGCCATATGAGGTGAAAATCTCATGTATGGTTCTGGAATAGCGATAGGAGCGACTCTGCTATTATCGACTATGATTATCTAATAGTTCAAGTACAGTTGATATAGTTGAGGCACAGTCGAAATATGGTCTTTTGGGGTGGAATTTGTGGCGACAACCAATAGGATTTATTGTTTTTCTAATTTCTTCCCTAGCAGAGTGTGAAAGATTGCCTTTTGATTTACCAGAAGCGGAAGAAGAGTTAGTAGCCGGTTATCAAACTGAATATTCGGGTATAAAATTTGGTTTATTTTATGTTGCTTCCTATCTAAACCTATTAGTTTCTTCCTTATTTGTAACAGTTCTTTACTTGGGCGGTTGGAATATTTCTATTCCGTACATTTTTGTTCCTGAGCTTTTTGAATTCAATAAAGTGAGTGGAGTTTTTGAAATAACAACAGGTATCTTTATTATATTGGCTAAAACTTATTTGTTTTTGTTCATTTCCATCACAACAAGATGGACTTTACCTAGGTTAAGAATGGACCAACTGTTAAATCTTGGATGGAAATTTCTTTTACCTGTTTCTCTAGGAAATCTATTATTAACAACTTCTTCACAACTTTTTTCACTCTAACTTTAATGGAATGGTATAGTCTATATTCCCTACTTGCTTCAAACAAGAGAAATAAACAAAAATCAAATTATTCCGAAATATTTCTAATATGCTCCCTATGGTGACTGGGTTATTAAATTATGGTCAACAAACAATACGAGCTGTAAGGTACATTGGGCAAAGTTTTATGGTTACCTTATCCCACGCAAATCGTTTACCTGTAACTATTCAATACCCTTATGAAAAATTAATTACATCGGAACGTTTCCGCGGTCGAATCCATTTTGAATTTGATAAATGTATTGCTTGTGAGGTATGTGTTCGTGTATGTCCTATAGATTTACCCGTTGTTGATTGGCAATTCGAAACTCATATTCGAAAGAAACGATTGCTTAATTACAGTATTGATTTCGGAATCTGTATATTTTGTGGTAACTGCGTTGAGTATTGTCCAACAAACTGTTTATCAATGACTGAAGAATATGAGCTTTCGACTTATGATCGTCATGAATTGAATTATAATCAAATTGCTTTGGGTCGTTTACCAACATCAGTAATTGACGATTATACAATTCGAACAATTTCAACCTTCCCCCAACTAAACAGGAGTGGGCTGGGCCCTTCAATTCAAAAAATACAAAATTTAAAATGAAAGAATAATTACTAAAACTAGAGAAATGAGGTTTTTTTGTTTTGTTTAGTCAATAAAATCGTTAGTAATCCCAACTATTGGTTTGGTGGTTGGATTTATTATGAGAGTTGCGACTTTATTTTGACTCAAAACCCATCCATTTTTGATTTAAAATTGATTAATCTTTACGTAATTTTTTTTTCGAAAGATAAAAATAAAAATGGATTTTTCAATATTATTGTCTAATATCGCACTTTCTTTTTGGGTAAGGAATAGTATTTTTCCCACAGTTATACCTACATCAATTCATACCATTTCGGATTGAATTCAATAGGATTTTATTCAATTAGGAACATATCAGAAAAATTAGGAACATATCAGAAAAATTTTTTCCTGGTCGAGTCAATAAGGTTATGAAAAAAAATTCGATGGATTTATCTTTTCTTTATACGTAAAATGGATTTGACTGGACCAATACATGATTTTCTTTTAGTTTTTCTGGGATTGGGTCTTATATCATTTGCTTTAGGGGTCGTATTACTTACCAACCCAATTTATTCCGCGTTTTCGTTAGGGTTGGTTCTTATTTGTATATCTTTATTTTATGTTTTATCAAATAGTTATTTTGTAGCTGCTGCACAACTCCTTATTTACGTAGGCGCAATAAATGTTTTAATCATATTTTCTGTGATGTTCATAAATGGTTCAGACTATTCCAAAGCTTTTTCTCTTTGGACCGTTGGAGGCGGGGTTACTTCGCTGGTTTGTACAAGTATTTTTGTTTTATTAATTGCTACTATTCCAGATACATCTTGGTACAGCGTTATTTGGACAACAAGATCAAACCAGATTATCGAGAAAGATTTGATAACGAATAGTCAACAAATTGGAATTCATTTATCAACAGATTTTTTTCTTCCATTTGAACTAATTTCGATAATTCTTTTAGTTGGATTAATAGGCGCAATTGCTGTGGCTCGTCAATAATAGTATTAAAGCCTTAGAACTACCCAAATAAATCTGAATTCAACTTTGTTTTATCTTATCGCACCAGGTTTCATTCTATTTAAAAATTCTTTGTTCATGCATAAATTTTTCTATATTTCGATTATAAATAGAACTTCTTTTCAAGTTCTTTTTCTTTTTATTCAATTTGAATTTATTACTAATATATGGTTTTTTATGTACTTGTTATATTTGACTCAACGGATTCTGTAGAATTTTTGTTCATATTGATATAAAGTTTTATTTTTACTCTTATTGTCTTATTGAAAGAAATAAAAATTGATAAGGAGTTGGTCAATGATACTCGAGCATATACTTGTTTTGAGTTCCTTTTTATTTTGTATCGGTATTTATGGATTGATCACGAGCCGAAATATGGTTAGAGCTCTTATGTGTCTTGAACTTCTACTGAATGCAGTTAATATAAATTTCGTAACATTTTCTGATTTTTTTGATAGTCGTCAATTAAAAGGAAATATTTTCTCAATTTTTGTTATAGCTATTGCAGCGGCTGAAGCAGCTGTTGGACTGGCTATCATTTCGTCAATCTATCGTAACAGAAAATCAACTCGTATCAATCAAGCAAATTTATTGAATAAGTAGTATTATTCATATAAATGAAAATATTCATGAATTCTATATATAATATTTGTTAAAATTGAAGAAATGAAAGTCTCTTGGCCCTCTTTCATGTACATACCTCAATCCAGAATTGATTCAAAAAATTCTGGTCAATTATTGATTCATCTTATGTCTAAAAATATTATTGAGTTACAAAACGACTAGATCGAAAATTTATGACGTTCAAAAGTTTATAGACCCAATGTCACATTCAGTAAAGATTTATGATACATGTATAGGGTGTACTCAATGTGTCCGAGCCTGTCCCACAGATGTATTAGAAATGATACCTTGGGACGGATGTAAAGCTAAGCAAATTGCTTCCGCTCCACGAACAGAGGACTGTGTTGGCTGTAAAAGATGTGAATCGGCCTGCCCAACGGATTTCTTGAGTGTTCGAGTTTATTTATGGCATGAAACAACTAGAAGCATGGGTCTAGCTTATTGATAGGTTTCCGACAACACTATTTTAATTTGAATACATTTTTTTTTATCGACAGAACCCGTCCTCAAAACAAAAAATAGAAGGATATTCTGTTTTGAGCACGGGTTTGTTTTTCTGGTCCAAGCGTATCTTGTCTTTACCATGAATTCTTTTCCTTGGTTAACATTCTTTGTAGTCTTTCCGATATCAACAGGTTCCTTAATTTTATTTCTACCTCAAACTCAGAGAGGGAATAAAGTAATTAGATGGTATGCTATATGTATATGCATTTTAGAACTGCTTTTAATGACCTACGCATTTTGTTATTATTTCCAGTCTGATGATTTATTAATTCAATTTTCGGAGAATTATAAATGGGTCAATTTTTTTGATTTTTATTGGAGATTGGGAATAGACGGACTTTCTGTAGGACCCATTTTACTAACAGGATTTATCACTACTTTAGCTACTTTAGCGGCTCGGCCAGTTACTCGAGATTCCCGATTATTCCATTTTTTGATGCTAGCAATGTATAGTGGTCAAATAGGATTATTTTCTTCTCGAGATCTTTTACTTTTTTTCATCATGTGGGAGTTAGAATTAATTCCCGTTTATCTACTTTTATTCATGTGGGGGGGAAAGAAACGTTTGTATTCAGCTACAAAGTTTATTTTATACACCGCAGGGGGTTCCATTTTTTTATTAATAGGAACTCTGGGTATCAGTTTATATGGTTCCGCTGAACCAACATTAAATTTTGAAACATCAGCCAATCAATCATATCCATTAGTGCTGGAAATAATATTTTATATTGGATTTCTTATAGCTTTTGCTGTAAAATTGCCGATTATCCCTTTACATACCTGGTTACCAGATACTCATGGCGAGGCCCATTACAGTACTTGTATGCTTCTAGCCGGAATCTTATTAAAAATGGGAGCATATGGATTGGTTCGGATCAATATGGAATTATTGCCCCATGCTCATTCTTTATTTTCTCCATGGTTGATAATACTAGGCACAATACAAATAATTTATGCAGCTTCAACATCTCCCGGTCAACGTAATTTAAAAAAAAGAATAGCCTACTCCTCAGTATCTCATATGGGTTTTATAATTATAGGAATTAGCTGTTTAAGCGATACGGGACTCAACGGAGCCATTTTACAAATAATATCTCATGGATTTATTGGTGCTGCGCTTTTTTTCTTGGCAGGTACCACTTATGATAGAATGCGTCTTCTTTATCTCGACAAAATGGGAGGAATGGCTTTTTTTGTTCCAAAAACATTTACAATGTTCAGTATCTCATCGATGGCTTCTCTTGCATTACCGGGCACGAGTAGTTTTTTTGCAGAATTGATAATTTTTTTTGGAATCATTACTAGCCAAAAATATCTTTTACTGCCAAAAATACTAATTACTTTTGTGATGGCACTTGGAGTGATATTAACTCCAATTTATTCATTGTCTATGTTACGCCAGATGTTCTATGGATACAAGTTATTTAATGCTCCAAACTCCTCTTTTTTTGATTCTGGCCCGCGCGAGTTATTTGTTTCACTTTCTATTCTTCTACCTGTAATAGGTATCGGGATTTATCCAGACTTCGTTTTCTCATTATCCGTTGACAAGGTTGAGGCTATTTTATCTAATTATTAATTTTTAAATTATTAATTTTTTAAGAATCCTAAAAAAAGTAGAAGTGGAAAAGTATTTTTCGACTTTTTTTTTTAACGTAAAACAAAAAAAAATTGTAACCAGTAAAGTAGGGCTTTTTACAGAACCATTTGAATCAAGCAATGAGTGATTCAAATGGTTCGTTTACACAATGTTTTTTTTATATAGACTCATATGCTGCCCTATGTTTATTTTTATCAGACCCGCGTCCTCAATTCAATTAGATATTAATTGAAATAAACCATAACTATGCAGTCCTATTCCTAATAAATTAACTCCGAAATAACATATCCAAATTAAAAGAAAGCCTATAAAGGCCACAATTGCAGAATTTAGACCTTTCCATTTTTTATGTGTTCTAGTATGTAAATAAATTGCGAATATTGCCCAAGTAATAAAAGCCCAAGTTTCCTTTGGGTCCCAGTTCCAATATGATCCCCATGCTTCGTTAGCCCAGACTGCTCCTGAAAGAATACCTATAGTTAAAAGGATAAAACCGATACTAATAATACGATAGCCCCAACAATCTAATTGTTGAATCAACTGAGACCTATAATAATTGTTACAACAAAGAAAAAAAGTGTTTCGTAAAACAGTGCCGCTTTCGTTCATGTATTGAATCTCATCAAAAAAAAAAGATTCATTTAAAAAATTCTTATTTTTAATTTGAAAGGGAATCTTTGTTATTTTTCGAAATGTAATGACTAGAAGAGCTACTCCTAATAATGATCCACATAAAAGGGCTGCATAGGCCAATATCATCATACTTACATGCATCACTAACCACTGAGATTGAAGAGCGGGTACTAATGTTGTAGATTGATGCACTTCAGTTAAAAAACCGGAAGTAGCAAAGCCCTGAATCAAAAGTGCACTTGGCGCGGTTATTAGATTTAAAAGGGTTTTCTTTTTTTTTAAATAAGGAATTATATGAATAATGGTTAAACTCCATGAAAGAAAGAGTAATGATTCATATAGATTACTTAATGGTAAATGTCCCCAAAAAATCCAACGAGTAACTAATAATCCAGTTATACAGAAAAAAGTAGTTATCATACCCTTTTCTGACGAATAATAGAGTTCTCTTATTTCATCAACTAATAAGGTTATTAAATGAATTGTAATTACAATGGAAACAACCGAAACGGATATATGGGTTAATATATGCTCGAAAGTCGAAAATATCATATAAAAAAAAGCCCCCCTCATTATTTCATTACTACAAAATAGCTATTATATTATTATTATATATCTATATAATAATATTATTCTTAGAATTGAAATAAGTAAGTGTTTTCGTTCTAGGAACTTGTATATGCCGCCACTCGGACTCGAACCGAGATGCTCTAGCACTGCTTCCTAAGAGCAGCGTGTCTACCGATTTCACCATAGCGGCTTCCCTTGCTAGAAATCATAATAACTCATTATTATTCAATCGTCGAGATTGAAAGAGTCAATTCAAGGCAATATTTTTGAGGTTAGTGAAGAAAAAAGTGATGAATCGAAACTCGTTTCATTTTTTGAACGTTCTAAATAAGAATTTTTTGATGGTAATTGATAGGTAGTGATAAGTCCTAAGAACCGATGGGGAAATGAAAATCCCCATCCCAGAACGGATAAAAGAGACTAAGAAGAAAGTTGAAACATTGTCTTTTGCATTTTTTTTTTTTTTTTTGAGTGTGTTTTTAACCAAAAAACCTTTTTTGAATTCAATTCAGTCGATAACAGACTTCGTTTTCTACCTATTCTAAAAGAAAAAATGAGTTCAATTAAATATTGATAAATATTGATCAATTCAAAATATTAGTGACTGACAATCCTTATTTTTTTTCTATTTTAGAATTGAAATTAGACAAACAACAAGACTTTTCTTAGAATCAAACTTATTTAGGTTTTTTCAACCTTTGATTGTTTATTTTTTTTTGTCGGACAAAAAAAACTTTTTGAATTGCCGGTCGAAAGAGATTTCGATAATGAAAAAGCTTTCAACGCTGCCCAATATCCCTTTCTTTTCCAAACATTTTTACGAATACGCTTTTTTGATATAGAAGTGCGCTTTTTTGGAACGGCCATTTAAAAATTGAGAGGTCACTCATTGCTATAATTGGATGTGAAAGACATTTTTAGTTAAAAAAGAATTGTTTTTTTTTTTCTTTTCGATTCAGTATTGATGAATCTTTAGATCCTACTATCTTGCTAAAAGAAGGGATTCATTGCTTGCTATTTCTTCGAAAGGGAAGTATACCTAATTTTGATTTTAAAATCAAAATAAAAAAAGTGAAAGGAGATTACATCAGTTAGTCTATCTAAGGATGGATTTCTTTTAGAAAAAAAAAGAAATTTTTTTTCTTTACTTCTTTCAATTTCATACTTTGTTTTTTTCGTTCCATGGAACGTATGTTAATTTCAAAATTAATATTATTAATATTATAATGAATATAATACTATAGAACTTCCTCCAAGCATAAATATCTTTTTATATATTTTGATATTCTATATTTTGATAATGGAAGAGAATTAAACCTTCAAAAAGAATCAATTAATGATTACGGATAAATGAACTAAAAAACGGGTTTTAATTTGATTGTCTCAAGTTTTGTGCTTCCTTTTTCTGATTCATATCAAAATGAATTCTTTATTGTTTCTTTATGCATAGAAATATGTATTCTTTATTATATGGGTCTTTTTTATATAGGTTATAGTAGATATAGAAATTTTTCGTAATTCCGCATAATCCGCATAAAAAGAAAATGAAACTTTTCCCCTTTTTTGGGTCTTCATCAAAAACGTTCTTAAATAAAAGTCAGTATTTCTTTTTGACTGATAAGTCGATTATATTATTTGTTATTTGACCAACTCTAACTTCGTGATTTGAATATGTGCCGTGTTTTGAAAAGATTCATAATAATCATAAAGAATATCCAATTTTAGTTAGGTTTTACATATTTTGCTTTTTTATTGACTTTCTCTTTTGAAATTTGAAAAGGGACAAGAACGAGTGAGTAAGAAACAATTCAATATTAGAAAAAAACTTTTTATATGGAACATACATATCAATATTCCTGGATCATCCCTTTTATTACACTTCCAATTCCTATGGTAATAGTGGGGGGTTTTCTCCTTTTTCCGACAGCAACAAAAAAGTTTCGTCGTATGTTGTCTTTTTTGAGTGTTTTTTTGTTAAGTATAGTTATGCTTTTTGCAATCAACCTCCTTCTTCAGCAA